CGTTCTGTCATTGTCGTGGGCCCCTCACTTTCATTACATCGATGTGGATTGCCTCGCGAAATCGCAATAGAGCTTTTTCAGACATTTGTAATTCGTGGTCTAATTAGACAACATCTTGCTTCGAACATAGGAGTTGCTAAGAGTAAAATTCGGGAAAAAGAGCCAATTGTATGGGAAATACTTCAGGAAGTTATGCAGGGTCATCCTGTATTGCTGAATAGAGCGCCCACTTTACATAGATTAGGCATACAGGCATTCCAACCCATTTTAGTGGAAGGGCGTGCTATTTGTTTACATCCATTAGTTTGTAAGGGATTCAATGCAGACTTTGATGGGGATCAAATGGCTGTTCATGTACCTTTATCATTAGAGGCTCAAGCGGAAGCGCGTTTACTTATGTTTTCTCATATGAATCTCTTGTCTCCAGCTATTGGAGATCCCATTTCCGTACCAACTCAGGATATGCTTATTGGGCTTTATCTATTAACAAGTGGAAATCGTCGAGGTATTTGTGCAAATAGGTATAATCCATGTAATTGCAGAAATTCTCAAAATGAACGAATTTACGATAATAACGATAAGTATACGAAGGAACCCTTCTTTTGTAATTCCTATGATGCAATTGGAGCTTATCGGCAGAAAAGAATCAATTTAGATAGTCCTTTGTGGCTCCGATGGAAACTAGATCAACGCGTTATTGCTTCAAGAGAAGCTCCCATCGAAGTTCATTATGAGCCTTTGGGTACCTATCATGAGATTTATGGACACTATCTAATAGTAAGAAGTGTAAAAAAAGAAATTCTTTGTATATACATTCGAACTACTGTTGGTCATATTTCTTTTTATCGAGAAATCGAAGAAGCTATACAAGGGTTTTGCCAAGCCTGCTCAAATGGTACCTAATCTAATCATAGATCATAGGGATTTAAGCTAAGTAATTGTGAATTTATATTTTTTCGGGTCAATTAGGACTATAGTTCCTGAATTTCTACGCGAATCACGATCGAGAAAAGGAAGTTTTCCAATCATTGACTCAAATCCATTGTCAAATCCTACTCAGCGGAATATGGAGGTACTTATGGCCGAGCAGGCTAATCTGGTCTTTCACAATAAAGTGATAGATGGAACTGCCATTAAACGACTTATTAGTAGATTAATAGATCATTTTGGAATGGCATATACATCACACATTCTGGATCAAGTAAAGACTCTTGGTTTCCAGCAAGCTACTGCCACATCCATTTCATTAGGAATTGATGATCTTTTAACAATACCTTCTAAGGGATGGCTAGTCCAAGATGCTGAACAACAAAATTTAGTTTTGGAAAAACACCATCATTATGGAAATGTACATGCGGTAGAAAAATTACGCCAATCCATTGAGATATGGTATGCTACAAGTGAATATTTGCGACAAGAAATGAATCCGAATTTTAGGATGACAGAGCCCTTTAATCCAGTCCATATAATGTCTTTTTCAGGAGCTAGGGGAAATGCATCTCAAGTACACCAATTAGTAGGTATGAGAGGATTAATGTCGGATCCACAAGGTCAAATGATCGATTTACCTATTCAAAGCAATTTACGCGAAGGACTGTCTTTAACGGAATATATCATTTCTTGCTATGGAGCCCGAAAAGGAGTTGTGGATACTGCTGTACGAACATCAGATGCTGGATATCTTACACGTAGACTTGTTGAAGTAGTTCAACACATTGTTGTACGTAGAACAAATTGTGGCACCATCCGAGGGATTTCTGTGAGTTCTCGAAATGGGATGATGCCGGAAAGAATTTTTCTGCAAACATTAATTGGTCGTGTATTAGCAGACAATATATATATGGGACCGCGATGCATTGCCATTCGCAATCAAGATATTGGGGTTGGCCTTGTCAATCGATTCATAACCTTTCGAACACAACCAATATATATTCGAACCCCTTTTACTTGTAGGAGTACGTCTTGGATCTGTCGATTATGTTATGGTCGGAGTCCTACTCATGGCGATCTGGTTGAATTGGGGGAAGCCGTAGGTATTATTGCGGGTCAATCTATTGGAGAGCCGGGTACTCAACTAACATTAAGAACGTTTCATACCGGTGGAGTATTTACGGGAGGTATTGCAGAACACGTACGAGCCCCCTCTAACGGAAAAATTCAATTTAATGAGGATTTGGTTCATCCCACACGTACACGTCATGGGCATCCGGCTTTTCTATGTTATATAGATTTGTATGTAACTATTCAGAGTCAAGATATTATACATAATGTGACTATTCCGCCAAAGAGTTTGCTTTTAGTTCAAAATGATCAATATGTGGAATCAGAACAAGTTATTGCTGAAATTCGTGCGGGAACGTACACTTTGAATTTGAAAGAGAGGGTTCGAAAACATATTTATTCTGACTCAGAAGGGGAAATGCACTGGAGTACTGATGTATACCATGCACCTGAATTTACATATAGTAATGTCCATCTCTTACCAAAAACAAGCCATTTA